TTTACCTCTTATTTTAGTGTGTGCTTCCGGAGGAGCACGAATGCAAGAAGGAAGTTTTAGCTTGATGCAAATGGCTAAAATATCTTCTGCTTTATATGATTATCAATCGAATAAAAAGTTATTTTATGTATCAATCCTTACGTCTCCTACAACTGGTGGGGTGACAGCTAGTTTTGGGATGTTGGGAGATATCATTATTGCTGAACCTAACGCCCTTATTGCATTTGCTGGTAAAAGAGTAATTGAAGAAACATTGAAGGTACCAGTACCTGAAGGTTCACAAGACGCCGAACCTTTATTCGATAAGGGTTTATTCGATTCAATCGTACCACGTCCTCTTTTAAAAGGCGTTTTGAATGAGTTACTTCAGCTCCACGATTTCCTTCCTTTGAATCCTAAATGATTTCTTTCCTTTGAATCCTAAATCAAGTAGAGCCTTAACTTAATTCTTAATTAACTTAATTCTTAATTAAAGTTAATTAAATTGAAATTAGTTAATTTTTTTTATTAACTTAATTCTTAATTAAAGTTAATTAAATTGAAATTAGTTAATTTTTTTTCGGGCGAGCGGGTATTTTTTTTATTGGAATGAAAGGAAAAACTCGAAGAATGCATTTTTATGTGACATAAGAGTAAATTGTAGAAAGAATCATTCAGATAATTTTTTGCCGATATTCACTCTTTTTTCTAGCAACAAGAAAAAAGAGTGAATTATTTTTTCCGTGAAAAAAAAGTTCGGCAAGGTGAAATGGTAAATAATAAATAAAATGAATTTCATCTTCGTTTCTTACTTACTTTTCGTACTTACTTCTGCATAAAAAAATCGAAAAAAAAAAGAGTCTCATATATTTATATCGCGAGAATCCCCCCTTAATTTGCTAAAAACAAAATTTTCGCGATATTGTAACGAAGTGTTCGGGAATTTAGAAGCCTAAAAACTCGTTATTCTTTATTTTACTAAAAAAAAAATATAATATAAAGAAGAATAACAAAGAGGTGGATTATCATATATATGTCATGTAGAAATACGAATAAGTCACTTAATTAGTTCGATACTCTTTGCACTTTATTTTAATAGAATTATCTATGTTATATATGTTCATTTAGATATACTTAGTATAATTTTATTATATACACATCTTAGTGATTCTAAAATTATCTTTTTTTTAATTACTAATAAACTAATTACTATTACGAATATTTTAAATAATTACTAAATAGATAAATTAGTAATATCAGAATTCTTAATAGTAATATAAGAATTCTTAAGATATAATAATTAATAATATAAGAATTAATACGAAATAAGCGAAAGAATTCGTATTCTGAAATATTAATATTTATTTAATAATATTAAATAATTAATATTTAATTTCATTTTTAGAGAATTTCTTATTTAATTATTTAAGAGAATATTAATATAAAAATAAATAATAATATAACAATCGAAAAATATGTATAATTAGAATATATTATTAAATATTTAATAAAAAAGTTTATTAATAAATAATATAACATAATAATCTATTTAATAATAATATTCCAAAATGAATATTCAAAATAATATATATAAAAAAAAAATAGAATATATAAATATTCGAATAGAAATGAAATAGAAAATAGATAAATAGAATAATTAATAAATTTAATAAATATAGAATATTTAAGAATATTTAAATAGAGTAAATATAGAATATTTAAATATAGAATATTCTAAATATAAAAAAAATAATATAGAATTAATAATCACGAATTATAGTTATAGAATAGACTATTCTAATATAAAATAATATAGAAAATAATAAAAAAAAATATTCTAATAATTAGAATATAAATATTCTAATCTAAATATAATAATATCTAAATATAATAATATAAAAATTCCAATTTCGAAGCAAAAAATATTAGAAGAAAAAATAAACAGGTACAAATATTAAATTGAGGTGCCCATTCTATGACAATTCTCAACAACTTACCCTCCATTTTTGTCCCTTTAGTGGGCTTAGTATTTCCGGCAATTGCAATGGCTTCTTTATCTCTTCATGTTCAAAAAAACAAGATTTTTTAGATCCGATGGAAGTAGATCTCATTTATTTATTTTTCAAGGCCTAGACTTAGATCCTAATACAGATATCTAGTTAGTCTAATATGATTTAATATGATATAACATATTCTATATGTGTAGATAGGAGATCATAGTATGAGGCTACTTTTTTGTTAATCTAAGCTAAGGAATTTGATGAATTCCTCCTAAAGATTCACATCAAAATAGTGCGAGTTGATGGAAATTACTTCGGAAACAAAAAAAACAGAAAGGCAAATCAAATGGGCTAGTCTCCCACTTCCAATAAAAAGCAACTGGATCTAGTATGAGTTGGCGATCAGAACATATATGGATAGAACTTATAGCGGGGTCTCGAAAAATAAGTAATTTCTGCTGGGCTTTTATACTTTTTTTAGGTTCGTTGGGTTTTTTATTGGTTGGAATTTCAAGTTATCTTGGCAAAAGTTTCATATCTTTATTTCCCTCTCAGCAAATACTTTTTTTTCCACAAGGGATCGTGATGTCTTTCTATGGGATCGCTGGTCTATTTATTAGTTGTTATTTGTGGTGCACAATTTTGTGGAATGTGGGTGGGGGTTATGATCGATTCGATAGAAAAGAAGGAATAGTATGTATTTTTCGATGGGGATTTCCAGGAAAAAATCGTCGCATCTTACTCCGATTCCTTATGAAAGACATTCAGTCTATTAGAATAGAAGTTAAAGAAGGTATTTACGCTCGACGTATCCCTTATATGGAAATAAGAGGCCGAGGGACTGTTCCTTTGACTCGTACTGATGAGACTTTGACTCCACGAGAAATTGAGCAAAAAGTCGCGGAATTGGCCTATTTTTTGCGTGTACCAATTGAAGTATTTTAAAATGAGCTGAAGAATGAAGATTTTCGTAGCAGGAACGAAAAAATCAAAGAGTCCTCTTTTTTTTATAGCAAAACTTATATAGCATAACTTAACTGGAATTTCTTCACAATATTGATGAACTAAAGAATATATATATTATATATATATGTATCCGGAACAATTCCAATTAGAAAATCAAACTGTTTTATCTGCAATTTTTTTTATGCGTATGTAAATTCACTAAATCCAGTAACAAAACAAGTACGAAATCAAAATAAGAGACTCAGCTCATAGATCAAAATAAACTATATTTAATAAAATAGAAAGAAATTCTCTTTTTTTTTATGTTCAATATTTGAAATTGATAGGTTACATATTGATAGATTCTATCTTGGAAATTATCTCTACTTTTTTTTGTCATTTGTCAGTCCAGATTTCTTTTTATCTTTTTTTGCCCTCCTTTACGAGTAAAGGGCTGGACCACTTAGATTAGAATGATAAGCTTTCTGTTTTATTTTTCTTTTGCCACTCATTTTTTATTATCCCATCACAATATTCTTCATAAATCTTTCTTAATTATTCGTAATTATTCCTGAGGGATATGGGGAAATTGGTCATTTTTTTTTTCGAAATATTTGTTTTGTTGATCGAACGGAATTTTTTTATCTCTAAATCCGAATTTTCAGTCGCTCTTGGGGATATATTTATCGAAAAGGGTGGATTGCTTCGAAATTGAACAATTGAGATATCTAAAAAGAATCCTTTTTTCTTCTTTTGTGTACTCGTTTTATTTTAGGTTATTTTTTTTTTGTATTCTTTCATCTTTCAAAATTCAAGGAATAACCACTGGCTTACAAATAAACAAATAAAAAGAGGGAATAGATTCGAAGCCGTGTAATAGAACTTAGGCTTGATAGAAATGTTAGATCATATAGAATCGATAAATGAGGTGCGTTCATTAAAAATTCACATATGAAAAATGGAAAAAAAAACATTTATTCCCCTTCTATATCTTATATATATAGTTTTTTTTCCCTGGTGGATCTCCTTTTTATTTAAAAAAAGTTTTGAATCTTGGGTTATTAATTGGTGTAATACTAGTAAATCTGAAATTTTTTTAAAAGATATCCAAGAAAACTTTTTTCTAGAAAAATTCATAGAATTAGAGGAGCTCGCTCGCTTGGACGAAATAATAAAAGAATATCCGGAAATCCATCTACAAAAGTTTCCTATCGGAATCCAGAAACAAACGATACAATTGATCAAGATACACAATGAGGATCATATCTATACGATTTTGCACTTCTCGACAAATATAATCTCTTTCCTTATTGTAAGTGGTTATTCTATTCTAAGTAATGAAGAACTTTTTTTTCTTAATTCTTGGGTTCAAGAATTCCTATATAACTTAAGTGACACAATAAAAGCTTTTTCCATTCTTTTATTAACCGATTTATGTATAGGATTTCATTCACCCCACGGTTGGGAACTAATGATTGGTTCTGTTTATAAAGATTTTGGATTTGCTCATAATGATCAAATTATATCTGGACTGGTTTCCACTTTTCCAGTCATTATCGATACAATTTTGAAATATTGGATTTTTCGTTATTTAAATCGTGTATCTCCATCACTTGTAGTGATTTATCATTCAATGAATGACTGACAAATGATCCAAAAATCCAATTCGAATCTTTGTTATTTTATACATAAGCAAAATATTCAAAATCTGACTTTATTTTCTTTAGATTATTTTATCTTTACTGCAATATTCTTCTTTACTAATTGTCTCTTATTGTTATTGAATTTCTTTTTTTTCTATACATGACAGCCAAGCCAAGGGATTCTCTTCCTATATCTTATTTTTTAGTAAAAATTTTTCAGTAACTACCAGTATCGTGGATAGGGAACTATACTAGCGACCTACCTAATTTTATTGTAGAAATTTTCAGGATCAATGATTGGACCATGCAAACTCGAAAAACCTTTTCTTGGATAAAGGAAGAGATTACTTATTCGATTTCCGTCTCACTTATGATATGTATAATAACTTGGGCATCTATTTCAAATGCATATCCTATTTTTGCACAGCAGGGT